GAAGATAAAAAAATACGAGATTATATCAAGAATTATATAAAAAAAAATATAAGAATATCTTCTGGTGTCGAGGGAATAGCCGGGATAAAGATTAAAAAAAGAATTGATTTGATTCAAGTCATAATCTCTATGGGATTTCCAAAGTTATTAATTGAGGGTAAGCCTGGAAGAATAGAAGAGTTACAGATGAATTTACAAAAAAAACTCAATTGTGTGAACCGAAAACTGAACATTGCTATTACAAGAATTGCAAACCCTTATGGACATCCTAATATTCTTGCAGAATTTATAGCCGGGCAATTAAGGAATAGAGTCTCGTTTCGTAAAGCAATGAAAAAAGCTATTGAATTAACTGAACAGGCGGGGACAAAAGGAATTCAAGTACAAATTGCGGGACGTATCGACGGAAAAGAAATTGCACGTGTCGAATGGATCAGAGAGGGTAGAGTTCCTTTACAAACCATTCGAGCTAAAATTGATTATTGTTGCTATACAGTTCGAACTATTTATGGCGTATTAGGGATCAAAGTTTGGATATTTGTAAACAAAGAATAATCCAATTCTCCCTTTCAAACTTTTTCTTGAAGGTTCCTTGTTTCAGTAAAACAAAAAAATGATAATTTTCAAAATTATATAAGATTGAATAAAAGATATCACTTAATTTTTTTATAAAAAAAGATTGCTATGCTTAGTGTGTGACTCGTTAATTTTTTAGAGTGGTTAGAGTTCGACAATAAAATAAATGACTTATAGGATGAATTCATTAATAACTAAGTACTAACCAACTCATCGCTTCGCATTATCTAGATTTAAAGAATTAATATAAAAATCGAAAAAAAATAAAGATATGATATTTTGGTGGTTTAATTATAGCAACTAAGATATTGGATAAAAACAAATCTGATTATAAGTTGTAAAGCAATAAGAATATACAGATAAAAAATGAAGGGTGAAAGAAGGAAAGAACAAATATATATCAATGATCTAGAATTAGAACATGTAAAGGTCTTATGGTTATCTCATAAAAAAGGGTAGTGTAATAAAGCATCAATATTAACTAAATATATAGATAAATCTATTCCCAGAATAAACAAATCAAGAGCACCGAGTCAATAAAAACTGAGAAGGTTGATTCAAGAAAAGATAAATATATATAATTTTGAATTGTATTTGCGAGGCTCCATTGTAGAATTCCAGACCTAATCATCAATCGAGAAGCGATGGGAACGACGAAAACCGTGAATACCTAAGATTCATTTGAGGGGGGGATGGCGGAACGAACTAAGAACCAATTCATTCTTTTTGAAGAGTCGTAGGATAACCCTAGATTACATCTAAAATAAGATGGATAAAGAGTAAATATTCGCCCGCGAAATTCTTGTTTTTTTATTTAGAAATTGAGTCAATCCAATACCACCAGAAAAAAAAAATAAGGATTTGTTCGAATCTTATGCTCTAATAGAACAAAACAACATTATCTAGTTATATATTTAACTATATAGAGTTATAGGGGGCAAATCTTCTAATAAATGTCTATAAAAATCAAAACAAGATATACTAATTTCCAATGGATCAATCAATCCTATGAAATATTAAAAAAACCTCGTGATTCGAGCATTCATTAAACATATGTATATATGGTATATCTTTTATTTGTATTGGTTAAATCGATTTTTGTAATTGGTTTATTCGCGAGGAGCCGTATGAGGTGAAAATCTCATGTACGGTTCTGGAATAGCGATGGGATTTCTAAACAACCATCAACTATAACCCCAAAAGAACCAGATTCCGTAAACAACATAGAGGAAGAATGAAAGGAATATCCTATCGGGGGAATCATATTTGCTTCGGAAGATATGCTCTTCAGGCACTTGAACCCGCTTGGATCACATCTAGACAAATAGAAGCAGGTCGGCGGGCAATGTCACGAAATGTCCGCCGAGGTGGACAAATATGGGTACGGATATTTCCAGACAAACCTGTTACACTAAGACCAACCGAAACGCGTATGGGTTCGGGAAAGGGATCTCCCGAATATTGGGTAGCTGTCGTTAAACCCGGTAGAATACTTTATGAAATGGGCGGAGTCGCAGAAAATACAGCCAAAAGGGCTATCTCAATAGCCGCATCAAAAATGCCTATCCGAACTCAATTCATTATTTCAAGAATTTCTTGATAATAAATAAAAAAAACCAAAGGAAAGAGGTCTTTTGGAGGAAAAAACATGGCAATTTTTCCTTTCTTTTTTGAATATAGAATATTTTTTTTTTACTTCAAGCTTTGGACTGAAAGAACAGATAAAATAAAAATGATATGATTCAACCTCAAACCCATTTGAATGTAGCCGATAACAGCGGAGCCCGCCAATTGATGTGTATTCGAATCATAGGAGCTGGTAATCGACGATATGCTTCTATTGGTGACATTGTTGTTGCTGTAATCAAGGAAGCTGTGCCAAATATGTCTTTAGAAAGATCAGAAGTGATTAGAGCTGTAATTGTACGTACTCGTAAAGAACTTAAACGCAGCAATGGCATGATAATACAGTATGATGATAATGCCGCGGTTGTCATTGATCAAGAGGGAAATCCAAAAGGAACTCGAATCTTTGGCGCAATCGCCCGGGAATTGAGACAGTTAAATTTCACTAAAATAGTCTCATTAGCACCTGAGGTATTATAAGAAAAAACATTTTTTTATTTAATGTGAATGAAAATGAAATAGATAAATTAATAGATTATGTCTTACACATATATCTAATTATTAATAAGATTGGATTTCTTTTATTATTTTATTAATATATATCATATTTAATAAAGATAAGTATAAAAATAAATATAATAATATATATTATATATATATCTTTCTATTAAGAATATATATAGAGATATACTAAATATCTTTCTTTATAAAATATTTCAAATATATATTACTCGATGTATATTAGAAAATATGGAACAAGGAGCATGCTGATTATATCGAAAGTAAGTAAAGGGTAACATTTATTTTCCTATGGGTAAGGACACCATCGCCGACATAATAACCTCTATCCGAAATGCTGACATGAATGGAAGAGGAACGGTTCTAATACCATCTACTAACATTACTGAAAACATTGCTAAAATGCTTTTACGAGAGGGTTTTATTGAAAACGTGAGAAAACATAGGGAAGGGGGAAATTTTTTTTTAGTTTTAACTCTACGCTATAGAAGAAATAGAAAAGGATCATCTAAAACGAGTTTGAATTTAAAACGGATCAGTACTCCTGGTCTACGAATCTATTCTAATTATCAACAAATTCCGAGAATTTTAGGGGGGATGGGAATTGTAATTATTTCTACTTCGAGAGGTATAATGACAGATCGAGAAGCTCGATTAGAACGAATCGGCGGAGAAGTTTTATGTTATATATGGTAGTCTTTCTGATATCTGAATTATAGAAAAAAAATTCTATCAATTTTTGTAAAAAAGTAAAGAGAGATAAAACAAAACACAGGTCTGTCATATCACTCCTCACACTTTAATGAATGCGTGAAATGGGTTTAACAGGAATCTTTATAAAGAAACGGATTCATGAGGGTTTAATTCAATATTGCTGAATCAATTTCCCCTGTGGGGTATGTTCGGGGTTCAGTTATTTGCAATTTTAAATAATGAAAATATCAGTCTAGACTATATTTCTAAAAAGGTTCAACATACTCTTTATTTATATATATTTCTACCACAGAGAAATAAAAGATGCAAGTATAAACTCTTTAATTAGACTGTTTCTTTTTTTGACGTCAATATTATTGGTTTTGAGGGGTACGATTAGAATAGAAGTTCTAAATTGAAGGAAACCTTATTTTCTTCCATTAAAATGGATCCGAGATTAAGTTGAAGGAATGATAAATATGAAAATACGGGCCTCTGTTCGTAAAATTTGTGAAAAATGTCGATTGATCCGTAGACGAGGTAGAATTATAGTAATTTGTTCCAATCCAAGACATAAACAAAGACAAGGATAAGGATAATATTTCTACAAAAGCCACAAGAGAGGGCTTTCAATTATAAAGGACTGGATGCGCAAATAAAAAAAAAAAGATAAAGATATTGAAATTCAAATTCTTTTTTTTTACATGAAAAATTAGAAAATATAGAATATTTTATATACCATATGATTTTATAGTAATATTGATTATATATTAATATTTTTGAATATGTGAAAATTTCAAATTATTGAATGAATATAGAGATTCTATTTCGAATATTTCGAAATTCTCTTAGATATAATCTATATCAACGATTATATATATAGATTAGAACTAGTCTAATAAAATACAATATAAGAAAGAGATATTAGATAGAGAGATCTTTGGGATCTAAAATTGGAAATTCTATTTTTGTTAATTGTATATTAACACAAATAGAATGCCAATTTTTAGAATATTAATTCTAGTTTGTAATAAAGAAAAAAGAAAATAGTAAAATAAAGCATCCGTGTTTTTCACATGAGATGGATATATCCATATATCTCAGACTTCGATTTATGTTATGAGATAATAATTATGAAATAATAAAAAGATAATAAGATATGGCAAAACCTATACCCAAAATTGGTTCGCGTAAAAATGGACGGATTGGTTCACGTAAACATGCTCGTAAAATACCAAAGGGCGTTATTCATGTTCAAGCTAGTTTCAACAATACCATTGTCACTGTTACCGATGTACGGGGTCGGGTAATCTCGTGGTCCTCCGCAGGTACTTGTGGATTCAAAGGCACGCGAAGGGGAACACCATTTGCCGCTCAAACCGCAGCAGGAAATGCTATTCGAACAGTAGCGAATCAAGGCATGCAACGAGCAGAAGTCATGATAAAGGGTCCCGGTCTCGGAAGAGATGCGGCATTAAGAGCTATTCGTAGAAGTGGCATACTCTTAAATTTTATACGGGATGTAACCCCTATGCCACATAATGGGTGTCGGTCCCCTAAAAAAAGACGTGTGTAATGTAAAAGTA